GCTACTGTAGCTTAATCTTAAAGCATAACACTGAAGATGTTAAAATGAGCCCTAGAAAGCTCCAAGAGCACAAAGGTTTGGTCCTAACTTTACTGTCGACTGTAGCTAAACTTACACATGCAAGTATCCGCACACCCGTGAGAATGCCCTTGAAGCTCTTTTGAGATCAAGGAGCCGGTATCAGGCACACATTATGTCGCCCATTACACCTTGCTTAGCCACACCCCCAAGGGAATTCAGCAGTGATTAACATTAAGCAATAAGTGAAAACTTGACTCAGTTAAAGCTAATTAGGGTCGGTAAAATTCGTGCCAGCCACCGCGGTTATACGAAAGACCCAAGCTGACAGGAGCCGGCGTAAAGAGTGGTTAGGCATAAAAGCAACTAAGGTTGAACATCTTCTTGGCCGTTTAACGCATTTGAAGACAAGAAACACCATCACGAAAGTAACCTTAAATATCTGACTCCACGAAAGCTATGGAACAAACTGGGATTAGATACCCCACTATGCATAGCCGTAAACATAGATACCACCATACACCTACTATCCGCCTGGGTACTATAAGCATAAGCTCGAAACCCAAAGGACCTGGCGGTGCTTTAAAACCACCTAGAGGAGCCTGTTCTAGAACTGATAATCCCCACTCAACCTCACCCTTCCTTGCCAATACCGCCTATATACCGCCGTCGTCAGCTTACCCTATGAAGGCACAACAGTGAGCAAAATCGGTACAACCTAAAACGTCAGGTCGAGGTGTAGTGAATGGAAGGGGAAGAAATGGGCTACATTTGTTTATTAACACACTACGGATTACATGTTGAAATACATTTTTGAAGGAGGATTTAGCAGTAAGGAGAAAATAGAATATTCCCCTGAAACCGGCTCTAAAGCACGCACACACCGCCCGTCACTCTCCCCTCGCACACAAACAAACTAAATAAGCAAACAACCAGCTAAAGGGGAGGCAAGTCGTAACAAGGTAAGTGTACCGGAAGGTGCACTTGGAAAAACCAGGGTGTAGCTAAGAAGTAAAGCATCTCACTTACACCGAGACAGCGTCTGTGCAACTCGGACCACCCTGACACCTTAAAACTAGTCCGAACTTAAAAGTCAATAAACAACCATAAATAACCCCTCATACATCAATACAACTAAATAAAACATTCTTCCCCCTTAGTAAGGGAGACAAAAAAGGAAATAGGAACAATAGAAAAAGTACCGCAAGGGAAAGTTGAAAGAGAAATGAAAAAGCTCAATTAAGTAGAACAAAGCAGAAATTAAACTTCGTACCTTTTGCATCATGATTTAGCTAGAAATATTTAAGCAAAGCGAGCTTAAGTTTAAAACCCCGAAACCAAGTGAGCTACTCCAAGGCAGCCTATACATAGGGCTAACCCGTATCTGTGGCAATAGAGTGGGAAGAACTTTGAGTAGAAGTGACAGACCTAACGAACTTGGTTATAGCTGGTTGTTGGAGAAAAGAATAGAAGTTCAGCCTAATTTATTATCGACCCAAAACAGTAAAAGCTTACAAAGCTGAAGATAAAGAAATTAGAGTTAGTCAAAAGAGGTACAGCTCTTATGACCTAAGATACAACTTTAAAAGGAGGCTAAAGATTATAATAACTTGAAGGTAAATACCCCGGTGGGCCTAATAGCAGCCACCCTAAAAGAAAGCGTTAAAGCTCAAGCAAGACTCCACCTTATATACTAATAATCACTCTTAAACCCCTGAAACTATCCAACCACCCCATTAAAAATGGAAGTGATTATGCTAATATGAGTAATAAGAGAACTAAGCTTCTCTCTCGACACATGTGTAAATCGGAACGAACACGCACCGATATCTAACGCCCCCAACCCCAGAGGGAAATGTACTAAAAATTAACAACAAGAAGACCCATCAAACAACCCCAGCGTTAACCCTACACCGGTGTGTTATAAGAGAAAGACTAAAAAGAGAAGAAGGAACTCGGCAAAACAAAGACAAGCCTCGCCTGTTTACCAAAAACATCGCCTCTTGCATAAAACTAAGTATAAGAGGTCCCGCCTGCCCTGTGACTATAAGTTTAACGGCCGCGGTATTTTGACCGTGCGAAGGTAGCGCAATCACTTGTCTTTTAAATGAAGACCTGTATGAATGGCACGACGAGGGCTTAACTGTCTCCTTCCCTTAGTCAATGAAATTGATCTACCCGTGCAGAAGCGGGCATAAGACCATAAGACGAGAAGACCCTATGGAGCTTTCAGACGCACAAGAAGACCATGTTAATTAACCCCGCTAAGGGGGCAAACCAAGTGCAACCTACTTGAATGTCTTTGGTTGGGGCGACCACGGGGAAATATAAAACCCCCACGAGGAAAGAGAATAAAATCTCAAAACTAAGAACCGCAGTTCTAAGTATCAGAATTTCTGCCCTTAAGATCCGGTGAGCCGATCAACGAACCAAGTTACCCTAGGGATAACAGCGCAATCCCCTTTTAGAGTCCCTATCAACAAGGGGGTTTACGACCTCGATGTTGGATCAGGACATCCTAATGGTGCAGCCGCTATTAAGGGTTCGTTTGTTCAACGATTAAAGTCCTACGTGATCTGAGTTCAGACCGGAGTAATCCAGGTCAGTTTCTATCTATGAAGCGACCTTCTCCAGTACGAAAGGACCGAGAAGGAGGGGTCCATCCCTAAGGGAAACCTCTCCCCCACCTGTTGAAGTTATCTAAAACAGACAACGGGGAGCCCAAACCCATAAACCCCAGATAATGGTATGTTAAGGTGGCAGAGCCCGGCTAATGCAAGAGACCTAAGCCCTTTTCAGAGAGGTTCAAATCCTCTCCTTAACTATGATTACCCTATTAACCCATATTATTAACCCACTAACATATATTGTCCCCGTACTATTAGCGGTAGCATTTTTAACCCTAATTGAACGAAAGGTATTAGGCTACATACAACACCGTAAGGGCCCCAACATCGTTGGCCCATACGGACTTTTGCAACCGATTGCTGACGGTATCAAGCTTTTCATTAAGGAACCGACCCAGCCCTCAGCATCATCCCCTTTCTTATTTATCCTCACTCCAATCCTAGCCCTCACCCTAGCACTAACTATGTGAGCCCCCATACCCATGCCACACTCTGTTACCGATATCAACCTAAGCATTTTGTTCATGCTAGCTATTTCCAGTTTAACTGTATATTCAATCCTGGGCTCAGGGTGAGCATCCAACTCGAAATATGCTCTAATCGGAGCACTACGGGCCGTAGCCCAAACAATTTCATATGAAGTGAGCCTCGGCCTAATTCTACTAGCCACTATCATTTTCAGCGGCGCTTTTACCCTCCAAACCTTCAGCACTACCCAAGAAGCCATCTGACTTGTTCTTCCTGCCTGACCACTTGCAGCAATATGATATATTTCAACCCTGGCTGAGACAAACCGAGCCCCTTTTGACCTTACTGAGGGGGAGTCCGAGCTCGTATCTGGCTTTAACGTTGAATATGCAGGCGGCCCATTCGCCCTGTTTTTCTTAGCAGAATATGCTAACATCCTAGTTATAAACACCTTGTCCGCAGTACTATTCTTAGGGGCAAGTCATATAATTTACACACCAGAACTCACCACCATCAATCTGATAACGAAGGCAGCCCTTCTTTCTATAGTATTTTTATGGGTTCGAGCATCATACCCACGATTTCGATACGACCAACTTATACATCTAATCTGAAAAAACTTCCTACCCGTAACTTTGGCGCTAGTAATCTGGCATCTCTCACTTCCAATTGCATTCGCAGGTATACCACCACAATTTTAAGGGAGCTGTGCCTGAGTTCTAAGGGCCACTTTGATAGAGTGTCATACGAGGGTTAAAATCCCTCCAACTCCTAGAAAGAAGGGATTCGAACCCTACTGAAGAGATCAAAACTCTTAGTGCTTCCTTTACACCACTTCCTAAAAGTAAAGTCAGCTAATCAAGCTTTTGGGCCCATACCCCAAAAATGTGGGTTGAAATCCCCCCTTTACTAATGAACCCCCTCCTCCCATTTATTTTTCTGTCGTCCATCTCTCTTGGCACCACCATCACTTTAATAAGCTCCCACTGACTACTGGCGTGATTCGGGTTAGAGATTAATACCATGGCAATCATTCCCCTGATGGCCTACAGCCACCACCCCCGACCGATCGAAGCCGCCACCAAATACTTCATAGCCCAAGCCACCGCCGCCGCAGTAATCCTGTTCGCCAGCATTCTCAACGCTTGGACAATGGGACAGTGAGCTATTGACCAAATAACTCACCCCACTGCTATTGGCCTCGCTTCATTAGGCCTGGCAATAAAAATTGGCATCGCCCCCCTCCACATCTGACTTCCAGAGGTCTTACAAGGGCTAGATCTAACCACCGGCTTAATTCTATCAACATGACAAAAAATTGCCCCATTCGCCCTGCTCACTCAACTCCCCCCATCCAATCAAGAACTATTTATTGCAATAGGGCTCCTCTCAACATTAATCGGGGGCTGAGGAGGACTTAACCAAACCCAACTGCGTAAAATCCTAGCCTACTCATCCATCGCCCACCTTGGCTGAGTACTTTTGGTCATGCAGTTCTCCACCCCCCTGGCCATCCTCACACTTTTCACTTATTTCTTAATAACTTTCTCTGTTTTCACCATGTTTAAACTTAATAAGGCCACAACCATTAATGCACTCTCTACAACATGGACCAAAGCCCCTGCATTAACTGCTCTTACTCCACTGATCATTCTCTCCCTGGGCGGACTTCCGCCCCTCACAGGTTTTGGCCCAAAGTGAATAATCCTCACGACACTTACATCCCTTAGCTTGAACGTCCTAGCCACCGTAGCGGCCCTCTCCACACTACTGAGCTTGTACTTTTACCTCCGACTAACATATGCCATGGCCCTTACGATTCCCCCTAATAATACCCCCGCCATTGCCCCCTGACGACTTTACACATCTCAACCCACCCTCCCATTGGCTATCTCCTCCACCTTAACAATAGCTCTTCTACCCATCTTGCCCACCATCCTATCTATTTTTGAATAAGAGGTTTAGGTTAACAGTTAAACCAAGGGCCTTCAAAGCCCTAAATAAGAGTTAAACTCTTTTAACCTCTGCTAAGACTTGCGGGATACTACCCCACATCTACTGCATGCAAAACAGACACTTTAATTAAGCTAAAGCCTTACTAGACAAGAAGGCCTCGATCCTACAAATTCCTAGTTAACAGCTAGGCGCTCTAACCAGCGAGCATTAGTCTACTTTCCCCCGCCTTTCAGGGCGGGAAGGCGGGGGAAAGCCCCGGCAGACGTTAGTCTACTACTCTAGATTTGCAATCTAGTGTGTTAAACACCTCGGAACTTGGCAGGAAGGGGACTCAAACCCCTGTATGTGGGGCTACAATCCACCGCTTACTCAGCCACCCTACCTGTGATAATCTCCCGCTGATTATTCTCAACAAACCACAAAGATATCGGCACCCTCTATTTAGTCTTTGGTGCATGAGCCGGAATAGTAGGAACTGCCCTCAGCCTTTTAATCCGAACAGAGCTAAGTCAACCGGGCGCTCTGCTGGGGGACGACCAGATCTATAATGTAACCGTCACAGCCCATGCTTTCGTAATAATCTTTTTCATGGTAATACCAATCATGATCGGAGGATTCGGGAACTGGTTGATCCCTTTAATAATCGGGGCCCCCGACATGGCATTCCCTCGAATAAATAACATGAGCTTCTGACTTTTACCTCCCTCCTTTCTTCTTCTCTTAGCCTCTGCAGCAGTAGAGGCTGGAGCAGGAACAGGTTGAACAGTTTACCCCCCACTAGCGGGTAACTTAGCCCACGCAGGAGCATCTGTTGACTTAACTATTTTTTCCCTGCATCTAGCTGGTGTCTCATCAATTCTTGGGGCTATTAACTTCATTACTACTATCATTAACATAAAACCACCTGCTATCACACAATACCAAACCCCCCTATTCGTCTGAGCTGTGTTAATTACAGCCGTCCTGCTTTTATTATCTCTTCCTGTATTAGCTGCCGGCATCACCATACTCCTAACAGATCGAAATTTAAATACAACCTTTTTTGACCCTGCAGGAGGAGGTGACCCAATCCTATATCAACACCTATTCTGATTTTTTGGCCACCCTGAAGTTTACATTCTCATTCTCCCAGGTTTTGGAATAATTTCACACATTGTTGCCTATTACGCCGGGAAAAAAGAACCTTTCGGGTACATGGGGATAGTGTGAGCTATACTAGCAATCGGACTACTGGGATTCATTGTATGAGCACATCATATGTTCACAGTTGGCATAGATGTGGACACCCGCGGCTATTTCACGTCTGCTACAATAATTATCGCCATCCCCACAGGCGTCAAAGTATTTAGCTGACTGGCAACCCTCCACGGAGGATCAATCAAGTGAGAAGCCCCCCTCCTTTGAGCCCTGGGTTTTATCTTCCTATTTACTGTAGGCGGATTAACAGGTATTATCCTAGCCAACTCTTCCCTAGATATCGTACTCCACGACACATATTATGTTGTAGCCCATTTCCACTACGTGCTCTCCATAGGAGCCGTCTTTGCAATCATGGGAGGCTTCGTACACTGGTTCCCGCTTTTTACAGGCTACACACTCCATGACAGCTGAACAAAAATTCACTTCGCAGTGATATTTGCAGGCGTAAACCTGACATTTTTCCCGCAACATTTCCTAGGCCTAGCCGGAATGCCTCGGCGGTACTCAGACTACCCTGACGCCTACACCCTATGAAATACTGTATCTTCTATCGGCTCTTTAATTTCCCTAGTTGCAGTTATTATATTCCTGTTCATCATTTGAGAAGCATTCGCTGCAAAACGAGAAGTATTATACGTTGAACTGTCGGCAACTAATGTTGAGTGACTTCATGGCTGCCCTCCTCCTTACCACACATTCGAAGAGCCAGCTTTTGTTCAAGTACAGTCAAACTAACGAGAAAAGAAGGAATTGAACCTCCGTGTAGTGGTTTCAAGCCACTCACATAACCACTCTGTCATTTTCTTAATAAGATGTTAGTAAAACTATTATACTGCTTTGTCAAGGCAGAGTTGCGAGTTAAAACCTCGCACACCTTAAATATGGCCCATCCCTCCCAACTAGGTTTCCAAGATGCAGCATCTCCTGTAATAGAAGAGATACTTTACTTCCACGATCATGCTTTGATGGTCGTCTTTTTAATCAGCACCATCGTTCTCTATATTATTGTTCTAACAGTGTCCACCAAATTGACCAACAAACTCTTGCTAGACTCCCAAGAAATTGAAATTATCTGGACAGTTTTGCCAGCAATCATCCTATTGCTTATCGCACTACCATCATTACGAATCCTCTATTTAATAGATGAAGTATGCAACCCCCATCTAACAGTAAAAGCACTGGGACACCAATGATATTGAAGCTACGAGTACACAGATTATGAAGACCTGCAATTTGACTCGTACATAATCCCCACACAAGACCTTACCCCAGGTCAATTTCGCCTACTTGAAGCTGACCACCGAATAGTAGTGCCCCTAGAATCCCCTGTTCGAGTACTAGTCACTGCAGACGACGTCCTTCACTCATGAGCCGTCCCCTCACTAGGTGTAAAAATAGACGCCGTACCAGGACGCCTAAACCAAACAACTTTTACTACTCTGCGACCCGGAGTTTTCTACGGACAGTGCTCAGAAATTTGCGGCGCTAATCACAGTTTTATACCTATTGTGGTTGAAGCTGTCCCTCTCAAGCACTTCGAAAGCTGATCCTCTCTAATGCTACAAGACGCCTCGCTAAGAAGCTAAACAGGGAACAGCGTTAGCCTTTTAAGCTAAAGATTGGTGACTCCCACCCACCCTTAACGATATGCCACAGTTAAACCCCTCGCCTTGACTAGCAATTCTTCTTTTCTCCTGGGCAGTCTTAATCTCAACTGTTCCAATTAAGATTTTAAGCCATAAATTTCCAAATAGCCCTACCTCTTCCAGCTCTAAAATACCCCAAAACAAATTCTGAAACTGACCATGACACTAAGCCTATTCGACCAATTTGCAAGCCCAACCTTATTAGGAGTCCCCCTAATCGCCCTAGCTCTCACACTTCCGTGGACCCTCTTCCCATCATCCTCATCCCGATGATTAGATAACCGCCTGACCACCCTGCAAGGCTGATTCTTTGCCCGATTCACACAACAACTTCTCCAGCCCTTAAACTTCGGAGGACACAAATGAGCATTAGCATTAACATCTTTAATAATCTACATTATCACCTTAAACCTCTTAGGCCTATTACCATATACCTTCACCCCTACCACCCAACTCTCTATAAACTTGGGCCTAGCGGTCCCCCTTTGACTGGCAACCGTGATTATTGGTTTTCGGAACAGCCCAACAAATGCCCTAGGCCACCTCCTCCCCCACGCAACCCCTGCGCCCCTTATCCCTGCTCTAATCATCATCGAAACAATTAGTCTATTTATCCGACCATTAGCCCTGGGAGTCCGGTTAACTGCTAACCTCACCGCAGGGCATCTCCTGATGCAATTAATTGCTACAGCCGTATTCGTACTTTCTACTATCATGCCACCCGTAGCTCTAATTACATCCATAGTACTGTTCTTACTTACCCTCCTAGAAGTAGCTGTAGCAATAATCCAGGCATACGTTTTTGTCCTTCTCCTAAGCTTATATCTACAAGAAAACGTCTAATGGCACATCAAGCACATGCATACCACATAGTCGACCCCAGCCCTTGACCCCTTACAGGAGCGGCCGGTGCTTTATTACTTACATCCGGTTTAGCCATTTGATTCCACTTCAACTCAGTGATTTTAATAACACTGGGAATCATCGTCCTTCTATTGACAATATATCAATGATGACGAGACATTATCCGAGAAAGCACCTTTCTAGGCCATCATACCCCTCCCGTGCAAAAAGGTTTACGTTACGGCATAATTCTCTTTATCACCTCTGAAGTCTTCTTCTTTTTAGGCTTTTTCTGAGCTTTCTACCACTCCAGCCTGGCCCCCACACCTGAGTTAGGAGGATGCTGGCCTCCCTCAGGAATTTTAACACTTGACCCGTTCGAGGTGCCCCTTCTCAATACCGCAGTTCTCCTTGCATCTGGTGTTACAGTAACATGAGCCCATCACAGCATTATGGAGGGAGAGCGCAAACAAGCTATCCAATCTCTCACCCTTACCATCTTATTAGGCTTCTACTTCACATTCCTTCAAGCTATAGAGTATTATGAAGCCCCATTTACAATTGCAGACGGGGTATACGGATCCACCTTCTTTGTAGCTACAGGCTTCCACGGGTTACACGTCATCATCGGATCCACATTCTTAGCAATCTGTCTACTACGCCAAATTCAGTATCATTTTACATCTGAGCACCACTTTGGATTCGAGGCTGCTGCTTGATACTGACATTTTGTTGACGTAGTCTGACTATTCTTATACATCTCTATCTACTGATGAGGATCATAATCTTTTTAGTATTAAGCTAGTATAAGTGACTTCCAATCACCAGGACCTGGTTAAAACCCAGGAAAAGATAATTAACCTGCTCACTACCATTCTACTAATCACCACCACCCTGTCAGTCATCTTAGCATTTATCTCATTCTGGCTCCCTCAAATGAACCCCGACCTAGAAAAACTATCCCCGTATGAATGCGGCTTCGACCCCTTAGGTTCTGCACGACTTCCGTTTTCCCTTCGGTTTTTTCTAGTTGCTATTTTATTCCTCCTATTTGACCTAGAAATCGCTCTCCTACTACCTCTCCCCTGAGGAAACCACTTACTATCCCCGCTTACAACCTTTTTATGAGCTTCATCAGTGCTGACACTACTCACCTTGGGTCTAATTTACGAATGAATTCAAGGAGGTTTAGAATGAGCAGAGTTGGTGGTTAGTTTAATCAAAACATTTGATTTCGGCTCAAAAGAATGAAGTTAAAATCCTCAATCACCCTCATGACCCCTGTACATTTCACTTTTTCAATCTGCTTTGTTTTAGGCTTAACAGGCCTCTCATTCCACCGAACCCATTTGTTATCAGCCCTACTTTGTCTTGAAGGCATAATGCTGTCTCTATACTTAGCCCTTTCATTATGAACCTTGCAATTAGACTCCCCCTCTTTCTCAACTGCACCCATACTACTTTTAGCTTTCTCCGCTTGTGAGGCAGGTATTGGACTTGCCCTACTAGTAGCCACATCTCGCACGCACGGCACAGATCGTCTGCAGGCCTTAAACATCTTACAATGCTAAAAATCCTTATCCCTACTCTTATATTAATACCAACCACCTGGCTTATCCCCCACAAGTGATTGTGATCATCCACCCTCACCCATAGCCTCATTATCGCTTTATTTAGCCTTTCATGAATAAAATGATCCTTTGAAACAGGTTGATCAAGCTTAAGTGAGCTTATAGCAACCGACCCCTTATCAACACCTCTGCTTATCCTGACCTGCTGACTTCTCCCCCTTATGATCCTAGCCAGTCAAAGCCACACATCCAACTCTCCGGCCAACCGCCAGCGAACCTATATCACACTGCTTATCTCACTTCAAGCATTCCTGATCATAGCATTTGGCGCAACAGAATTGATTATATTTTATGTTATGTTTGAAGCCACACTGATCCCCACCCTTCTTATCATCACCCGCTGAGGTAATCAAGCTGAACGCCTAAATGCAGGCACATATTTCTTATTTTACACACTAGCCGGCTCTTTACCCCTACTTGTAGCCCTACTTATACTGCAAAACAATTTAGGTTCTCTCTCAACCCTACTAATACAGTACTCAACGCCCCTTAATTCTCTCTCCGCAGCAAACAAACTCTGGTGGGCCGGTTGTTTAATTGCTTTTTTAGTAAAAATACCACTGTACGGCGTTCACCTTTGATTGCCCAAAGCACACGTAGAAGCACCAATTGCCGGCTCTATAGTATTAGCAGCTGTCCTCTTAAAACTAGGGGGATATGGTATAATACGCCTGCTTATTATCTTAGACCCCTTAACCAAAGAATTAAGCTACCCATTTATCATTTTGGCCCTATGAGGAATCATTATAACAGGCTCAATCTGCCTACGACAAACAGACCTAAAATCCCTTATCGCCTATTCATCCGTTAGTCATATGGGCTTAGTAGCAGCAGCCATCCTGATTCAAACACCTCTGGCATTCTCAGGGGCCTTAATCTTAATGATCGCACACGGTCTCACCTCATCAGCCCTATTCTGCCTTGCTAACACCAACTACGAACGAACACACAGCCGAACAATAATACTAGCCCGAGGCTTACAGATAATTCTACCTTTAATAGCAACCTGGTGGTTTGCCTCAAGCCTAGCTAACCTGGCCCTTCCTCCACTCCCCAATCTTATGGGCGAACTAATAATTATCACCTCCTTATTCAACTGATCTTACTGAACTATCGCACTCACAGGTTTAGGGACTTTGATTACAGCAGGCTACTCCCTTTATTTATTCTTAATAACCCAACGAGGCCCACTAACCAATCACTTGACCCCCCTAAACCCCACTTTTACTCGGGAGCATTTACTAATCGCTCTCCACATAATACCCCTCCTACTATTAATTCTCAAGCCAGAACTAATTTGAGGCTGAACATTCTGTAGACATAGTTTAACCAAAACACCAGATTGTGATTCTGGTAATAGGAGTTAAAGCCCCCTTGTCCACCGAGAGAGGCCACAGGGCAACGAAAACTGCTAATATTCGCTACCTTGGTTGAACTCCAAGGCTCACTCGATGCTTCTAAAGGATAACAGCTCATCCGTTGGTCTTAGGAACCAAAAACTCTTGGTGCAAATCCAAGTAGCAGCTATGCACCCCACCTCACTTGTTATAACATCTTCAATTTTGACAATCTTTATCCTGCTTTTGATACCAATTATCTCAACCCTCTCTCCTAAACAACTCCCGCATGACTGAGTTAATACGCACGTAAAGACCTCTGTAAAAATGGCCTTTATAATCAGCCTGGTCCCTCTTTTTATTTTCTTTAACAACGGCAATGAAGCCATCATCACAACCTGATCTTGAATAAACCTCCACACACTTGATATTAACATCAGCTTTAAATTCGACATGTATTCCACCATCTTCACCCCTGTCGCCCTTTATGTAACCTGGTCTATCCTTGAATTTGCAATTTGGTATATACACTCCGATTCAAACATCAACCGATTTTTTAAATACCTTTTGACATTCCTTATTGCAATAATTATCCTGGTCACAGCCAACAATCTATTTCAACTCTTTATTGGCTGAGAAGGAGTAGGCATCATATCATTCCTTCTAATTGGCTGATGATATGGGCGAGCCGATGCAAACACAGCAGCCCTACAAGCTGTACTTTACAACCGGGTTGGGGACATCGGCCTAATTCTAGCTATAGCATGAATTGCGACAAACCTAAACTCATGAGAAATACACCAAATGTTCATTACCTCAAAAGACATGAATCTCACCCTCCCATTAATAGGACTAATCCTTGCTGCTGCAGGAAAATCCGCCCAGTTTGGCCTCCACCCTTGGCTTCCATCAGCCATAGAGGGCCCTACCCCTGTCTCCGCACTATTGCACTCTAGCACTATAGTTGTAGCCGGAATTTTCCTAATAATTCGAATCAGCCCTCTAATGGATAACAACAAACTTGCCCTAACACTATGCCTCTGCCTTGGAGCACTTACAACCCTATTCACAGCTGTTTGTGCTCTAACACAAAATGATATCAAAAAAATTGTAGCATTTTCAACATCCAGCCAATTAGGCCTTATAATAGTCACAATTGGGTTAAACCAACCGCAACTAGCCTTCCTTCACATCTGTACCCACGCATTTTTTAAGGCCATATTATTCTTATGTTCTGGGTCTATTATCCACTGCCTTAATGACGAACAAGACATCCGAAAGATGGGGGGAATACACCGACTGACCCCATTTACCTCATCCTCTCTGACCCTCGGCAGCCTTGCCTTAACTGGGACCCCATTCTTAGCGGGCTTCTTCTCCAAAGATGCCATTATCGAAGCTCTCAACAACTCCTACCTAAACGCCTGAGCCCTTATCCTAACACTCCTGGCCACCTCCTTAACAGCAGCATACAGCCTTCGCATTGTCTTCTTCGTGTCCATGGGCCACCCCCGATTCCCCCCACTCTCCCCGATCAACGAAAATAACCCCATGGTTATTAACCCTATTAAGCGCCTAGCATGGGGGAGCATTATTGCAGGTCTCCTAATTACAACCAATATTACCCTCATTAAGACCCCAGTAATAACTATGAGCCCTTTATTGAAAACCGCAGCCCTAACAGTAACCCTAATCGGACTATTAGTAGCTTTGGAGTTATCCTCAATGACATCTAAACAAGTGTCAATAACCCCCTCACGAACACCCCATATGTTCTCCAACATACTAGGCTTTTACCCAACAATTATCCACCGACTACCCCCATCCTTAACCCTTACCATGGGGCAAACTATTGCCACTCAGTCATTAGACCTCATCTGGTTAGAAAAAATTGGTCCCAAAGCGATCCAAACTATCAATCGCCCTTTAGCTTCAACAACAAGCAACGCTCAAAAAGGTGCAATCAAGACCTACTTAATTTCCCTTCTCCTAACATTAGCCCTCATCTCCACCGCTCCTATTATCTTTTAAACCGCACGCAAAGCCCCTCGCTCAAGCCCCCGTGTTAGCTCTAGAACAACAAACAAAGTTAATAACAACGCCCATGCACCAATAACCAGTATTCAACACCCAGAAGAGTACATCAATGCTACCCCACTAGTATCCGCCCGTGTCAACAGCAACCCATCAGACTCATCCAAGGGCATAATAGAGAATTCAAACCACCCCCCGTAAAAATACGCCAACGCTAATAACACGCCCCCTAAATAAAACCCCATGTAAACTAAAACTGGTCAATTAACCCAACTCTCAGGATAGCGCTCAGCCGCTAGAGCTGCTGAGTATGCAAATACAACCAGCATGCCCCCTAAATAAATCAAAAAAAGCACCAAGGACAAAAAAGACCCGCCAAAATAGGCGACTACTCCGCAACCAGTCCCCGCCACAAAAACCAACCCCAACGCAGCAAAATAAGGCGAGGGGTTAGAAGCTACAGCAATGAAACCCAGCACCAAGCCCGTCAATAATAAAAATATCAAATAAGACATAATTTCTGCCAGGATTTTAACCAGGACCAATGGCTTGAAAAACCACCGTTGTAATTCAACTACAAAAACACTAATGGCCAACCTACGAAAAACTCACCCCCTATTAAAGATTGCCAACCACGCCCTTGTAGACTTGCCCGCCCCCTCAAACATCTCAGTCTGATGAAACTTCGGCTCTCTACTAGGCCTTTGTTTAATTACCCAGATCCTTACAGGACTATTCCTAGCCATACATTATACCTCTGATATCGCCACTGCCTTCTCTTCCGTCACCCACATTTGCCGCGACGTAAATTATGGCTGATTAATCCGCAACATACATGCTAACGGAGCTTCATTCTTTTTTATTTGTATTTATATACATATTGCACGTGGATTGTACTACGGCTCTTACCTGTACAAAGAAACCTGAAATATTGGTGTTGTCCTTCTCATCCTAGTTATAGCGACCGCATTTGTAGGTTATGTCTTACCATGAGGACAAATGTCTTTCTGGGGCGCCACTGTAATCACCAACCTCTTATCCGCCATTCCTTATATTGGCAACAACCTAGTTCAATGAATTTGAGGGGGATTTTCAGTTGATAATGCCACATTAACTCGATTTTTCGCATTTCACTTTCTTCTACCATTCATCGTTGCAGCCGCAACAATCGTACATCTGCTCTTTCTTCATGAAACTGGGTCTAATAACCCCGCCGGTTTAAATTCAGACGCTGACAAAGTATCCTTTCACCCATACTTTTCCTACAAAGACTTACTAGGCTTTGCCGCTTTATTAATTGCACTAACCACCCTTGCATTATTCTCCCCCAATCTCCTAGGGGACCCAGACAACTTCACCCCCGCAAATCCACTAGTCACACCACCCCACATTAAACCAGAGTGGTATTTCTTATTCGCTTACGCCATTCTCCGATCAATCCCTAACAAACTAGGGGGCGTTCTAGCCTTACTATCAGCAATTCTTGTATTAATACTTGTCCCTATCCTCCATACTTCCAAACAGCGAGGTCTAACATTCCGACCCTTTACCCAACTATTGTTCTGATCCCTTGCCGCAGATGTGATCATTCTTACATGAATTGGGGGAATGCCCGTCGAACCACCATATATTGTAATTGGACAAGTCGCCTCAGTTATTTACTTCTCTATTTTCCTTCTACTTATCCCCATAGCAGGATGAGTAGAGAACAACATACTCAAATGAACATGCATTAAGTAGCTCAGTTTCAGAGCGCCGGTCTTGTAAACCGGACGTCGGAGGTTAAAATCCCCCCTACTGCTCAGAAAAAGGCGACTTCAACGCCTACCCTTAGCTCCCAAAGCTAAGATTCTGATTAAACTATTTCCTGAATAGTGCATATAGGATATTATCCCACATATATATATATAAATACATATTATGTAATTACTAAGGACATATCTATGTATTATCACCATTAATCTAAATAAACCATAGTACACAACTAATATAACTAAGGTAGACCAAAACCATTAAAATAAACTTTCAAAAAAAAATTATTAAGTACTGGCGAAACTTATTAACTCAACAGAAAAATTCCAAAGTAAATATATACCACGGACTCCACATCCTATATAAATAACCATCTCGCCCAATAAGAGAGTTGCATCCGACGATTCTGCAAGGATCTCGGTTATTGATGGTGAGGGACAAGTATTCGTGGGGGTAGCACACAGTGAACTATTCCTGGCATTTGGTTCCTACTTCAGGGCCATTACCTGGGTCACTCCCCTCACTTTCATCGACGCTAGCATAAGTTAATGGTGGCGACCATATATACTGTGTCACCCAGCATGCCGGGCGTTCTCTCCAGCGGGTAAGGGGTTCCTTTTTTTTTTTCCTTTTCATTCGCATTTCAGAGCGCACACGGTAATAAAGTACAAGGTTGAACATTTTTTCTTGAAATAAATATAAGTAATGAATGGTGAAAAGACATTACTTAAGAATTGCATATATCTCTTTCTAGAGCATATGTACTCTTACTTCCACCAACTTTCCTGTTGTTCCCCCCCCTTTGGTTTTCGACGGAAAACCCCCCCACCCCCCTTAAATCTAGGGACATGATTATTACTTAGCCAATTTACTAAAGCACGGAAGACCCTCGACCAATTTTATCCCAAAAATCTAAGCTCAACAAATTACAAAATCAATTTATATTATAATTAATTTAAATCATATCATGAATTAAAATTTAACACAACTATTTATAATAATCATCTCGTTAACCCCCAACTTAATAAGTCCAATATCAAACAATCTTATTTAGCC